ACAGATCCCGATCCTAAAAACAATAATGCTTTGGAATAAGCATGAGTAATCAAATGAAATAAAGCACTGCGATAAGACCCCATACCTAAAGCTAACATCATATAACCCAGTTGAGACATTGTGGAATAAGCTAAACCCCTCTTAATGTCTTTTTGAGCAAGAGCTAAAGTAGCTCCTAAAAAAACTGTTATTATCCCTATCAAAGAGATAAAATTCATTATGTGGGGTATGACTATGAAAAGAGGCATAAGTCGAGCTACAAGAAAAATTCCCGCTGCTACCATCGTAGCAGCATGTATAAGGGCCGAAATAGGAGTTGGCCCTTCCATTGCATCCGGTAACCATACATGAAGGGGAAATTGTGCAGATTTCGCAATGGCACCGGCAAATAATAGAATAGCGCACAAAGTAACAAATAAAAAATTGACCTCATTATTAGAAATCAAGTTATTGAATATTTGGAATAAATCACGGAATTCGAAACTCCCCGTTATCCAATAAAACCCTAAAATGCCTAATAATAAACCAAAATCACCAACACGATTAGTTACAAACGCCTTTTGACAAGCCTTTGCTGCAACAGGTCGTGTGAACCAAAATCCTATTAATAGATACGAACATATTCCAACTAATTCCCAAAAAATATAAATTTGTATCAAATTTGAACTAGTAACTAATCCCAACATGGAAGTACTGAAAAAACTCATATAAGCAAAAAATCTCAAATATCCGTGGTCATGAGACATATAATTATCACTATAAATAAGAACCATAATTCCAACAGTAGTGATTAATATTAACATAATAGAAGTAAGCGGGTCGATCAAGTATCCGAATTCTAAAGAAAAATCATTATTGATAATCCAAGACCATACATATTGATAGACATAACTGCTATTTATTTGCTGAATAGACAGATTCATGGAAAAAATCATGACTATACTTAACAATAAAACGCTCTGAAAAGACCACATACGACGAAGACTTTTTGTTGCCGTCGGAAAAAGAAGAAGTCCCAACCCTATTAACATAGGAACTGGAAGTGGAAGGAAAGGTATTATCCACGCATATTGATATGTCTGTTCCATAAAAAAAGTTTTTTATTCTTAATTAATTGTTTCCGATTCACCGGATCTTACCTCGTTCGAAAAAAGTCAATAAAAAATCAAGATATGCACTAACTTATTTAATAATTTTAAATAATTTTAGATTAGTATTTATTCTGAGTCTTTTCAAAATCGTTCAAATATTCAAAACAAGAAGTTACAAGGGGTCAAATGAGATGACCAAGTTAGATATAAAAATGAATACTTATAACATGAAAATGCAAATCTAAATTATTATTACGAGAAATTCTCGTAATAATAATTTAGATTCATAGAGCAAGGATAAAAAATTACGCTAAAAAGAGTACTTGATGCTGATATGAATTATAGGATTAACTAAGGTCATCGGTCTAATGAAATAAAAACTCTTGAGTTTAGTTAGTTTCTTTCAACGCATTAACTAATTCATTATGGGATTGATTGTTTTCCATTTCAATCAAAACGATTTCTTAGTAAACATTAGAATATTATAGATCTAAAATGAACTTTTTTTATCGAGAAAGGGTAAAAAACGACTGAGATATTTTTTTATCAAACCACGTATCCTTTAACAGATTTATTAGTAATCTCATTCGAATTTTAAAATTGAATTTAGGTGTATTCTTTTCTCGAGTTTGACTAAAAAAAGACTCAAGTTTTTTATTAGGCAAAAGTTTACAATCCTTTGAGGTATTTTATTACGTGTAAATAAAGTCTATAATGACGAAAATCAAGGTCTTTTAGGTTTTTTCTTTATTTTATTAAATTTTATATTAAATCATTAAGTTTCATTTCTATGACCTAGCAGATTCTAAAGATATAAATTTGAGAGGAGAACTAAGAGTTCCAAACCAAAAATTTTTGGTTTGACAAATATTGTATGGAATCCAAATTTTATTATTTCGAGTAATTTTTGATCCAATTTAACAGATCTTTCACATATCTATATTTCTTTTTTATGAAGAGAATATTATTTATATAAAAAATAGATAATGAATAAGAAATAATAATTTGTTTTGAATAATAGATGTCTTTCACATCCAACTATAACAATGATTTTCAAATGGCAGTTCCAAAAAAACGTACTTCTATATCAAAAAAGCGTATTCGTAAAAATATTTGGAAAAGGAAAGGATATTGGGCGGCGTTAAAAGCTTTGTCATTAGGGAAATCTCTTTCTACTGGGAATTCAAAAAGTTTTTTTGTACGACAAACAAATAAGTCCTAAAATATTGGAATAATCGGAATGGATTTGACTCAAAAATTTGGCTCAATACTTTTTTAATATGAAATTAACAATTGGCAGTCCCTATTCTAATCAATATGAAATAGACCAGGTTTCCATCTTATAAGATGTCTAAAAAAAAGAATAAAGAAACAAATACAAGATTTTTTATTTCTTTGTAGTATATTTT